GTATCAAAAACATAAGAGATGTCATTTATAGTCCATCTCTTTCTATATATGGAAAGTTAAGAAATCATCATATAATAATCGAGAAATTGCAATAGAAAAGAAAAAAGGGAGGTTTGTGATGATTTTGAAATCTTTTCTACTAGGTAATCTATTATCCTTATGCATGAAGATAATAAATTCGGTCGTTGTGGTCGGACTCTATTATGGATTTCTGACCATATTCTCCATAGGACCCTCTTATCTCTTCCTTCTCCGAGCTCGGGTTATGGAAGAAGGAACCGAGAAGGAGATATCAGCAACAACTGGTTTTATTACGGGACAGCTCATGATGTTCATATCGATCTATTATGCGCCTCTGCATCTAGCATTGGGTAGACCTCATACAATAACTGTCCTAGTTCTACCCTATCTTTTGTTTCATTTCTTCTGGAACAATCACAGAAACTTTTTAGATTATGGATCCACTACCAGAAATTCAATGCGTAATCTCAGCATTCAATGTATATTCCTGAATAATCTAATTTTTCAATTATTCAACCATTTCATTTTACCAAGTTCAACATTAGCCAGATTAGTAAACATTTATATGTTTCGGTGCAACAACAAGATATTATTTATAACAAGTAGTTTTCTTGGTTGGTTAATCGGTCACATTTTATTCATTAAATGGGTTGGGTTGATATTATTTTGGATACAGAAAAATTATTCTATTCAATCTAATAAATACTTTGTGTCAGAGTTGAAAAATTTGATAGCTCGAATCTTTAGTATTCTTTTATTTATCACTTGTGTTTACTACTTAGGTAGAATGCCATTACCCATTGTGACTAAAAAACTGAAAGAAAGCTCAGAAACAGAAGAAAGGGTAGAAAGCGAAGAAGACCGCGATGTAGAAATAACTTCTGAAAAGAAAATGAGAGAGACTATAGAGGAACAAAAAGGATATACTAATTATGAAAATTCTTATCTTGATATTTATCAAGAACCCTCAGAATTAGAAAGTAAAGAAGAAAAAAAAAGTATTAGCTGGTTTGAAAAACCTCTTGTGACTTTTCTTTTCGATTATAAACGATGGAATCGTCCATTACGATATATAAAAAATGATCGATTTGAAAATGCTGTACGAAATGAAATGTCACAATATTTTTTTTATCCATGTCCGAGTGATGGAAAACAAAGAATATCTTTTACATACCCACCTAGTTTATTCACTTTTTCAGAAATGATAGAACGAAAAATGTTTTTGTACACGACAGAAAAACTATCTCATGAAAACAAGAATTTATATAATAATTGGATTTATACTAATGAACAAAAAAAAGAGAATCTGAGCAGTGAATTAATAAATCGAATAAAAGTTCTAGAAAAACAAACAGGATCTCTTGTTCCAGATGTGCTAGAAAAAAGAATCAGATTATACAATGATGAAAATGAAGAAGGATATTTGCCTAAAAAATACGATCCTTTTTTAAACGGGCCATATCGCGGAAAAATAAAAAAATTCTATTCACGTTCAATGATAAAGGATTTAATAATTTCCGCAAGGGATTCCATTACAGAGGATTCGATTTGGATAAATAAAATTCATAGTCTACTTCCTAATAATTATCGAGAATTTGAAGATCAAAAAAATGAATTTGTTGATTCTGAGGAATTATTATCGACACATACACATATTGATAATTCTTTAACCCCAATACCTCGAATCGGCGAATTTTCTTCGGAATATCAAACCCAAGAACAAAGAGGAATTGATTCCGAAAATAAAGCAAAAGACTCGAAATTTTTATTCAATGCAATTACAAATGATTCAAATAATGAAACAATTAGAAATAAATTTATTGCAATAGAAGACATCAATAAAAAGGTTCCTCGATGGTCATACAAATTAACCGATGATTTGGAAGAAGAAGAAGAAGAAGAAAATCAAGAAGAGCCAAAAGAGGATCATGAAATTCGTTCAAGAAAAGCCAAACGGGTGGTAATTTACACCGATAAGGATCAGGATGCCGATACTAGTAGTAGTAATAATAGTGATCAAGGAGAAGAGGTATCTTTGATACGTTACTCACAACAATCGGATTTTCGTCGGGACCTAATCAAAGGATCCATGCGTGCTCAAAGACGTAAAACAGTCACTTGGGAAATGTTTCAAGCAAATGCGCACTCGCCACTTTTTTTGGATCAAATTGATAAAACATTTTTTTTTTCCTTTGATTTCTCCGAAATGATGAATCTTATTTTTAGGAATTGGATGAGGGGAGAATCAGAAATTTTGATTTCCGATTCTGAAGAGGAAGAAACAAAAGAAAAAAAGAAAAAAAACAGGGAAAAAAAAGACGAAAATGAGCGTATAGCAATATCAGAAGCCTGGGATACCATTATATTTGCTCAAGCAATAAGGGGCTTGATGTTAGTAACCCAATCCTTTTTGAGAAAATATATTAAATTGCCTTTCTTAATAATAGCTAAGAATATTGGACGTATGCTATTATTACAATTCCCCGAGTGGTATGAGGATTTGAGAGATTGGAATAGAGAAATGCATATTAAATGTACTTATAATGGTGTTCAATTATCAGAAACGGAATTTCCCAAAAATTGGTTAACAGATGGTATTCAGATAAAAATTCTATTTCCTTTCTGTCTGAAACCTTGGCAAGGGTCTAAGGTAAGATCCCATCATAGAGATAAAAAAGAGGAAAAAGACAATTTTTGTTTTTTAACAATTTGGGGAACAGAAGTAGAAGTACCATTTGGTTCTCCACGAAAACAGCCTTCTTTTTTTGAACCCATTTTTAATGAATTCAAAAAAAAATATATAAAAGTGAAAAAGAAAATCTTTCTAGTTCTAAAAGTTTTAAAAAAAAAAATAAAATGGTTTATAAGAGCCTTAAAAGAAAAAACAAAATGGATTCAAAAAATAGTTCTAGTTATAAAAGGAATAATAAAAGAATTTGAAAAAAGAAACCCAATTCGATTATTTGAATTAAATAAAAACGAGCTGGTTGAAAGTGAAAAAAATTCCATAATTAGTAATAATAATAATAAGAATAGCCAGGAATTGATCATTCAAATTCAATCAATAAATTGGACAAATTATTCACTTGTAGAAAAAAAAATGAAAGATCTTATTGATAGGACAATCACGATCAGGAATCAAATAGAACAGATCAAAAAGGACAAAAAAAAAATAATTCCAATTCCTGATATAAATATTATTAGTCCTAACAAGACAAATTTTAATGATAAAAAATCCAAATCGTGGAAAGATATTTGGCTAATATTCAAAAGAAGAAAGACCCGATTAATACGTAAATTACATTATTTTATAAAATCCTTCATTGAAAGAATATACATTGATATCTTTCTATATATTATTAACATCCTCAGGGTCAATGTACAATTTTTCGTTAAATCAATAGAAAAAAAAATGGAAAAATCCATTTCTAACAATAAAACTAATCAAGAAGGGACTGATATTGATGAACCGAATAAAAATATGATTCCCTTTATTTTGACTATAAAAAAGTATCTTTTTAATATTAGTAGTAAGAATTTAAATCCTTATTGTGATTTATCCTCTTTGTCCCAAGCATATGTATTTTACAAAATATCACAAATTCAAGCTAGTAACAAATATCACCTGAGACCTGTACTTCAATATCATGGAACTCATCTTTTTCTTAAAGATCAAATTAAGGATTATTGTGAGACACAAGGAATATTTGATTCCAAATCAAAACATAAGCAAATTGATATTAATAAGTCTAGAATAAATGAATGGAAAAGTTGGTTAAAAAGCCATCATCAATACAATTTATCTCAGACTAAATGGTCTCGATTAGTACCTAAAAAGTGGCGAAATGGAGTCAATCAACGTTGTATAATTCAAAATGAGAATTCAATGAAATTGAGTTCATATAAAGAAGAAAAAGATCCATTAATTTGTTATGTAAAACCAAAGTATTACAGAGCAAATTTATTGATGGGTAGTCAAAAAGAAAAATTTAAAAGAAACTGTAGATATGATCTTTTATTACATAAATATATAAACTATGAAAATAGTGAGGACTCGTATATTTCTGAATTACCATTACAAGTAAATAGAGATCGAGAAATTTTATATTCATATAATTTAAATACACAAAAACCTCAATCACTTTATATACTAATGGATATAGATCTTAGTGATTATCTGGGAGAAGAATATTATATATACAGAAAAAAAAATCTGGAGAAAAAATATTTCAATTGTAAAATTTTCCATTTTTTTATTAGACAAAATATGCATATTGATACCTGGATCAATATGCATATTGGTACCAAGATTAATAAAAATACTAAAACTAGAATTAATAGTTATCAAAAATTTTATAATAAGAATATTTTATCTCTCACGATTCATCAAGAAATCAAAACACCCAAATCTAATCAAAAAAGAAACCTTTTTGATTGGATGGGAATGAATCAAGAAAAGTTATATCGCCACATATCAAATCGAAAACCTGAGTTCTTCCCAGAATTTGGAATACTTTATGATACATATAATGCATATAAGATTAAACCATGGATCATACCAATCAAATTACTTCTCAATTTTGACGTAAATGAAAATTCTAATCAAAATAAAAATATCAATGAAAATAAAAAAAAAGATCTTCATATATCATCTAATAAAAAAGAATATTTTGAATTAGAATTTAAGAATCAAGAAAAAAAACAACAATCAAGTCAAGTGAATCTTGAATTCGATGTACAAGAGCAAAAGAAAAAAGATATTGAAGAGGACTACATAGGATCATCAAACATTAAAAATAAAAAAGGTAGAAAAAAAAAACAATACAAGAGCAAGAAAGAAGCGGAATTGGATTTATTCCTGAAAAAATATTTTCTTTTTCAATTAAGATGGGATGATCCTTTAAATCAAAGAATGACCAATAATATCAAGGTATATTGTCTCCTACTTAGATTGGTAAATCCAAAGGAAATTGCTATATCCTCGATTGAAAGAGGAGAAATGAGTTTAGACGTAATGGTGATTCAGAAAGATCTAGCTCTTACAGAATTGATAAAAAATGGAATATTGATTATCGAACCAGTTCGTCTATCTATAAAATGGGATGAAAAATTGATTATGTATCAAATCATGGGTATCTCGTTGGTCAATAAGAATAAATACCAAATTAATGGAAAGCGCATAAAAAAAAAATCTGTTGATAAGAATGATCTTGAAAAATCCATTACGCAACAATATAGCAATATATTTGTAAATGAAAACAAAAATTATTATGATTTCCTTGTTCCTGAACATATTTTATCTACTCGACATCGTAGAGAGTTGAGAATTCTAATTTGTTTCAATTCTAGGAATAAAAATGGAGTAAATGGTATTTCACTATTTGGTAATGAAAACTATGTAAAGAACTGTAAACAATTTATGAATGAAGATCAGTATACTCATACAAACAAATTAATGAAATTCAAATTGTTTATTTGGCCAAATTATCGATTAGAGGACTTAGCTTGTATGAATCGATATTGGTTTAATACCAATAATGGAAGTCGTTTTACCATGTCAAGGATACATATGTATCCGCGATTTCAAAAAAACGGATAATAGATGATAGTGATTTAATATCGTATCAATTAGATGTAGAAATGAATCGACGAAATCCTCTTAGATACAAAGAAATTGAAATTATTCAATTTCGCGAATGCAGAAATGTATTATCCCTTTTTATCCAATTATCCAAATCAAATTTTTAAATTTGATTTGGATAAAAAATAAATACAAATTTTTCTGTATACCTAATTAAAACGACTAGTATTATTATATTATTAAATCAACTATTATTACGTTTATTATTCCTGATCGGTAAATAGAAAAAAGATATATATAAGAATTTCTTTATTTTATGGTCAAAAATTCATTCATTTCAGTTCTTCCACAAGAAAAAGAAGAAAACAGGGGATCCGTCGAATTTCAAGTATTCAGCTTCACTAATAAGATACGGAAACTTACTTTACATCTCGAATTGCACAAAAAAGATTTTTTATCTCAGAGGGGTCTTCGAATAATTCTGGGAAAACGCCAACGATTACTAGCTTATTTGGCAAAGAAAAATAAAGTACGTTATCAAAAATTAATAGGTCAACTGGATATTCGAGAGCAAAAAACTCGTTAATTTGACTGCAAATTTTTGGAAATGAATTTATAATCTAAATTCATTCATTTTCATTTATGAAATTTTTATTTTTATTATTATTTATTGTTAGAATATTTTATTAGTATATTATTAGTATTAGAATTACTAGATATAAGAATTATTATTAAGAATTAATTATTAGATCTTGCATTTTAATGAACCTCGTTTTGAGAAATTCATGAAATAATGAATCGAGGAAAAAGATATGACTGTACCGGCTACAAGAAAGGATCTCATGATAGTCAATATGGGTCCTCAACACCCATCAATGCATGGTGTTCTTCGACTGATCGTTACTCTCGATGGTGAAGATGTTATTGACTGTGAACCCATATTGGGTTATTTACACAGAGGGATGGAAAAAATTGCGGAAAACCGAACAATTATACAATATCTCCCCTATGTAACACGTTGGGATTATTTAGCTACTATGTTCACAGAAGCAATAACTGTAAATGCGCCAGAACTGTTGGGAAATATTCAGGTACCTCAAAGAGCCAGCTATATCCGAGTAATTATGCTAGAGCTGAGTCGTATAGCTTCTCATTTATTATGGCTTGGCCCCTTTATGGCGGATATTGGCGCGCAGACTCCTTTTTTCTATATTTTCAGAGAGAGAGAATTGATATATGATCTATTCGAAGCTGCCACAGGTATGCGAATGATGCATAATTATTTCCGTATAGGAGGAGTAGCTGCTGATCTACCTTATGGCTGGATAGATAAATGTTTGGATTTCTGCGATTATTTTTTAACGGGAGTTGCCGAATATCAAAAACTTATCACTCGCAATCCCATTTTTTTGGAACGAGTTGAAGGAATAGGTATTATTGATGGGGAAGAAGCAATAAATTGGGGTTTGTCAGGACCCATGTTACGAGCTTCTGGAATACAATGGGATCTTCGTAAAGTTGATGATTATGAGTGTTACAATGAATTCGATTGGGAAGTCCAATGGCAAAAGGAAGGAGATTCATTAGCTCGTTATTTAGTACGAATCGGTGAAATGATAGAATCTATAAAAATTATTCAACAAGCTCTGGAAGGAATTCCTGGGGGGCCCTATGAAAATTTAGAAGTACGACGCTTTGATAAAACAAAGAATTCGGAATGGAATGATTTTGAATACAGATTCATTAGTAAAAAACCTTCACCCAATTTTGAATTATCGAAACAAGAACTTTATGTTAGAGTAGAAGCCCCAAAGGGAGAATTAGGAATTTTTCTAATGGGGGATCAGAGTGTTTTTCCTTGGAGATGGAAAATTCGTCCGCCCGGTTTCATCAATTTGCAAATTCTTCCTCAGCTAGTTAAAAGAATGAAATTGGCTGATATCATGACAATACTAGGTAGTATAGATATCATTATGGGGGAGGTTGATCGTTGAAATGATAATCGATACGAGGGAAGTACAAGCTATAAATTCTTTTTCTGGATCGGAATTCTTAAAAGAGATCTATGAACTCATATGGATCCTTGTCCCTATTTTTATCTTGATATTAGGAATTACAATAGGCGTATTAGTAATTGTGTGGTTAGAAAGAGAAATTTCCGCGGGGATACAACAACGTATTGGGCCTGAATACGCCGGCCCATTAGGAATTCTTCAAGCTCTAGCAGATGGAACAAAACTGCTTTTTAAAGAGGATATCCTCCCTTATAGAGGAGATATTCGATTATTCAGTGTGGGACCGGCTATAGCAGTCATATCAACCCTACTAAGTTATTTAGTAATTCCTTTTGGATATAATCTTGTTTTATCCGATCTCAGTATAGGTGTTTTTTTATGGATCGCCATTTCTAGTATTGCTCCGATTGCGCTTCTTATGTCAGGGTATGGGTCGAATAATAAATATTCTTTCTCAGGTGGTCTACGAGCTGCTGCTCAATCCATTAGTTATGAAATACCATTAACTCTATGTGTGTTATCAATATCTCTACGTGTGATTCGTTAAAAAATGGGCTTTCCCCCTTTCCTTTATTTCTAATATAGAAAAAAGATTGAATGTATTGAATAAGTATCTTTATTTTTTTATTCATCATTCGGGTGGATAAGTTAAACCAGATAGTTATATGAGTGAAACAAAACAGCTTAGAAATTCGCAGTAAGATGATTAAATCTCATTCCCTATGTACAAGAGTAAAGTGGAAGTAAATATAAACAGCATAAAATAAACTGTTTACCCCAAGACTGAGATTGTTTCATTAGTCATCATGTCTTGAAGCGGGTGCAAAAGATCAAGTGTATGGAGTTTATACTACTGTCTTGTATGTATTACCATACCGGGATCAATCAAAAATTAGTGGACGGGTAGAAACACCAAGATACGCAAAAGATTAGTAATACAGATAATGTAAAATATCAAAAGAAGTTAGTTAAGGTATTTCTACATAAATAAAACGAATCATAATAAGGACTTTAAATTAGTAGAAATGATCAAGCAGTACTTATCCACGATTCCGATCTAGAGTATGTTCCTATCCACTGATTAAAGAAATGACTATCAAGAACGAATTAATCCCTTTTTCCTTTTTATTTATTTTTTAGAATATCGAAACAAGAATAGGAACAAAAGAAATGATGAGTGTAGAATGAATGAGAAAAATGAATAAGAAATAAGAAAAGATTTTTATTTTATTTATTTTTTCTACATACATATATAATTTTTATCATGATTTATGAACTAGTGTCTAATTCTTTTTCGTAATCAAAAGATATGAACTGAAATAAATATCTATTGATACAACAAGTATTTTATTGAAGGAATAAGTTAAGTTATTACTCAAAAAAAAATAAAAAAAAAAAAGGGATGAGATCAATTCAGAAGCAGTTTTTATTTGTTATTCTAGCAGACAGAATTCCATCGGTCTAATTTGGGATGGGACTCTTTGATATGATATGTCTTTATTATATTCATTCTACCCAACGAATGGATACTGAAATTCATGTTAATATTGAACGAGTCCTTACATTTATTTGTGACCATAGAGGAGCCGTATGAAGCTGAGGTCTCACGTACGGTTCTGGAGTAGCGATGGGAACAGGAATGTTATCATCGACTATGATTATCTAATAGTTCAAGTACAGTTGATATAGTTGAGGCCCAGTCCAAATATGGTTTTTGGGGGTGGAATATTTGGCGCCAACCTATTGGGTTTATAGTTTTTCTAATTTCTTCTCTAGCGGAATGTGAAAGATTACCTTTCGATTTACCAGAAGCAGAGGAAGAATTAGTAGCAGGTTATCAAACCGAATATTCAGGTATCAAATATGGTTTATTTTATGTTGCTTCTTACCTAAATTTATTAGTTTCTTCATTATTTGTAACAGTTCTTTACTTAGGTGGATGGAATTTATCTATTTTACCTATTTTATTTATTCCCGATATTTTTGGAATAGATAAAATGGGGGGGGTCTTTGGAATGATAATCGGTATTCTTATTACATTAGTTAAAGCTTATTTGTTCCTGTTTATTTCTATTACAACAAGATGGACTTTACCGAGGATGAGAATGGACCAACTATTAAATCTTGGATGGAAATTTCTTTTACCTATTTCTTTGGGTAATCTATTATTGACAACCTCTTCCCAACTTGTTTCACTATAAATAATAAATAAGAGAATACGATAATGACATTATAAATTCATAATAACCTATCTTAAACAAGAGAAAGAAACATCAACTTATTTATTTCATAGATATTTACAATATGTTCCCTATGGTAACTGGATTCATGAATTATGGTCAACAAACAGTACGAGCTGCAAGGTATATCGGTCAAGGTTTCATGATTACCTTATCCCATACAAATCGTTTACCTGTAACTATTCAATATCCTTATGAAAAATTAATTACATCGGAACGTTTCCGTGGTCGAATCCATTTTGAATTTGATAAATGTATTGCGTGTGAAGTATGCGTTCGTGTATGTCCTATAGATCTACCCGTTGTTGATTGGAGATTGAAAACAGATATTAAAAAGAAACAATTGCTTAATTATAGTATTGATTTTGGAGTATGTATATTTTGTGGTAACTGTGTCGAGTATTGCCCAACAAACTGTTTATCAATGACTGAAGAATATGAGCTTTCCACTTATGATCGTCACGAATTGAATTACAATCAAATAGCTTTGGGTCGGTTACCTATGTCAGTAATTGGAGATTACACAATTCAAGCAATTAGGAATTCAAAGCAAATCAAAATAGACAAAGATAAATCTTTGGATTCAAAATCAATTACTAATTATTAAATTTTATATAATATAAGCAATCGGATAAGCAATTGGGGCTTTTTTATTTTAATATTGATTAATTTAATCAATAACTAGAACTCATAACTATTGATTGTTGAGAATTACTGTTTAATTTTAATGAAGAAGATTGAAATTTCAAATTGAGAGAATTATTTAGTTCATTCCTCTATAATCACACTACATTAAGATTCAATTCAATTAGTAACATATCATATACAAGAAAAAAATGGGGTAATTCCTTTTTCCTGGACTATTCAATAAAGTCATGAAATATTTCGACTTATTTATCTCTTACATTATACATAATGGGTTTAACTGGACCAATACATGATATTCTTGTAGTATTTCTGGGATCAGTTCTTATATTAGGAAGTCTAGGGGTAGTTTTATTTACCAATCCTATTTTTTCTGCCTTTTCATTGGGATTGGTTCTTGTTTGTATATCCTTATTATACATTTTATCGAACTCCTATTTCGTAGCTGCTGCGCAGCTCCTTATTTATGTAGGTGCTATAAATGTTTTAATCATATTTGCTGTGATGTTCACAAATAGTTCCGAATATTATAATGATTTCCACCTTTGGACTGTTGGGGATACGGTTACTTCATTAGTCTGTACAAGTATTCTTTTTTCACTAATTACTACTATCCTAGAGACATCATGGTATGGGATTATTTGGACTACAAGATCAAACCAAATTATAGAGCAGGATCTAATAAGTAATGTTCAACAAATTGGTATTCATTTATCAACGAACTTCTTTCTTCCATTTGAACTAATTTCTATAATTCTTTTAGTTGCCTTGATAGGTGCAATTAGTATGGCTCGTCAATAATGAGTACAAATTCTTAGAATTATAAATTCTAAATGAAAAATAAAAGAATGTCTTGTTTTATCATGTCTTATTTTTATAACACTTATTTTTATTTTCATTCATATATATTATTATAACATATTTAAGTGTAGTATAAAAATTATATGTAAAAAAAATAAATAAACTACTATAAGATAAGCAAAGCTTTTAATTGTATCTATCACCAATACCTTATTTTTTATTTTGTTCTGTAATTATTTTATTTATATTGGAATTGTTTGAATGAATATTCATTCATATTGAACTGAATCCAGATTGATAAGGAGTTAGTCAATGATGTTTGAGCATGCACTTTTTTTGAGTGCCTATTTATTTTCTATCGGTATCTATGGATTGATCACAAGTCGAAACATGGTTAGAGCGCTTATGTGTCTTGAACTTATACTAAATTCGGTTAATATCAATCTCGTAACATTTTCTGATTTATTCGATGGCCGTCAATTAAAAGGAGACATTTTCTCGATCTTTGTTATAGCCATTGCAGCCGCAGAAGCAGCAATTGGACTAGCTATTGTTTCATCAATCCATCGTAACAGAAAATCAACTCGAATCAATCAATCGAATTTGTTGAATAAATAGTTGTAATCATATAATCAGATATAATTAATAATATACTATTTTAATGTAGAATAAAATTATTTATTCTTTTTTTATTATTATTAATTTTATTTTATTATTAATTTTGATATTCACTAATTTTAATTAGATTAACATGTACGACTAGTATTACCATATATTGCTTTGTTGAAACAAAAATTAAAGTTTATTGGTCCTTTTTCGCGAACATATCCAGAAATAGATTGATTCTAAAAAATTCTGGTAAACCACTGATTTGTCTGGTATCTATAATATATAATTCATTTACTACTGATTTTTTTACCAGATCAAAATATTTTATTTCCAAAACTGAAATTTATAGATCCAATGTCACATTCAGTAAAAATTTATGATACATGTATAGGATGTACTCAATGTGTACGAGCTTGCCCTACGGATGTGTTAGAAATGATACCTTGGAACGGATGTAAAGCTAAGCAAATTGCTTCCGCACCAAGAACTGAGGACTGTGTAGGTTGTAAGAGATGTGAATCCGCTTGTCCAACGGATTTTTTGAGTGTTCGTGTTTATTTATGGCATGAGACAACCTCTAGTATGGGTCTAGCTTATTGATTGATACGTTACAAAAAACTCCACTTGAATCGTTTGATTCCTTTTTTTACCGACAAAAATCCGTACTCAGAATAATATATTTTCTTGAGTACGGGTTTTTATGGTCAAAGCGTATCTTGTCTTTACTACGAGTTATTTTCCTTGGTTAACAATAATTGTAGTTTTGCCGATATTTGCGGGTTCCTCAATTTTTTTTCTCCCACATAGAGGAAATAAGGTGATTAGGTGGTATACTATATGTATATGCCTTTTAGAGCTCCTTCTAACGACCTATGTATTTTGTTATCATTTCCAATTGGACGATCCATTAACACAATTGGGGGAGGATTATAAATGGATAAATCTTTTTGATTTTCACTGGAGATTGGGAATCGATGGACTTTCTATAGGACCCATTTTATTGACAGGGTTTATCACTACTTTAGCGACTTTAGCGGCTTGGCCAGTTACTCGAGATTCGCGATTGTTTTATTTCCTGATGTTAGCAATGTACAGCGGCCAAATAGGATCATTTTCCTCTCGAGACCTTTTACTTTTTTTTATCATGTGGGAGTTAGAATTAATTCCCGTTTACTTACTTTTATCTATGTGGGGGGGTAAAAAACGTCTTTACTCAGCTACAAAGTTTATTTTATACACTGCGGGGGGTTCTATTTTTCTCTTAATAGGGGTTTTGGGTATAGGTTTATATGGTTCCGACGGGCCAATATTGAATTTTGAAACATTAGCTAATCAATCATATCCCATAGTTTTGGAAATTCTATTATATTTTGGCTTTCTTATTGCTTATGCTGTCAAATTACCGATTATACCCCTACATACATGGTTACCAGATACCCACGGAGAAGCGCATTACAGTACATGTATGCTTCTGGCTGGAATCTTATTAAAAATGGGAGCGTATGGATTGATTCGAATAAATATGGAATTTTTACCCCACGCTCATTCTATATTTTCTCCGTGGTTCGTGATAGTGGGAACGATACAAATAATTTATGCAGCTTCAACCTCTTTCGGTCAACGTAACTTAAAAAAGAGAATAGCCTATTCCTCCGTATCTCATATGGGTTTTATAATTATAGGAATTGGTTCTATAACCAACGCGGGGCTCAATGGGGCCGTTTTACAACTAATCTCTCATGGATTTATTGGTGCTGCGCTTTTTTTCTTAGGGGGAACAGGCTGTGATAGAACGCATCTTGTTTATCTTGACGAAATGGGGGGAATATCCATCCCAATGCCAAAATTATTTACCTTGTTCAGTAGTTTCTCGATGGCCTCTCTTGCATTGCCGGGAATGAGTGGTTTTGTTGCGGAATTAGTAGTATTTTTTGGAATAATTACCAGCCCAAAATATCTTTTAATGCCAAAAATACTAATTACTTTTGTAATGGCAATTGGAATGATATTAACTCCTATTTATTTATTATCTATGTTACGTCAAATGTTCTATGGATACAAATTATTTAATGCTCAAAAGTCTTATTTTGTGGATTCTGGGCCACGAGAACTATTTGTTTCGATTTGTATCTTTTTGCCCGTAATAGCAATTGGTATTTATCCTGATTTTGTTTTCTCGCTATCAGTTGATAAAGTACAAGCTATTGTATCTAATTACTTTCATAGATAGTTTTGATGAATAAAGCAAAGCGAAGAGTCGAATAATTATACGATTTTCCATTTTTTAAAATAGTTCGCTGTACAACGCAAAAGAAGTGAATTAAAATGGAAATGAGATGTATCTCGAGTTTTTGAGAACCATTTATCACTCAAAAAGGGGATTAAATGGTTCTCAAAAACTTACACAAAATTGATATTATATGGAAGGATCTCTTGATGTATTCTCTTTAAATAGTTTACTCAACTAGATAGGAATGAGAATGAACCATAACTATGTAAACCTATTCCTAATAGATTAACCCCAAAATAGCATATCCAAATTATAAGAAATCCTATAGAAGCTACAATTGCCGAATTAATACCTTGAAAATTTTGGTTTGTTCTGGTATGTAAATAAATTGCATATATAGTCCAAGTAATAAATGCCCATGTTTCTTTAGGATCCCAATTCCAATAAGATCCCCATGCTTCATTAGCCCATACTGCGCCAGAAAGTATGCCTATGGTTAAAAAGGTAAACCCTAGACTAATGACACGATAACTCCAATAATCTAATCTTTGAGTGAATTGATATTTATAATAGTTTTTAAATGAAAGAAAAGAAGTATTTTGTAAAACATTTCTTTTATCATGCAAGTGAATTGCACCAAAGAAAAATGAGCTAATTAAGGAATTTTTACCCTTATAAAAAATATTGATGTTTTTTCGAAATGTAATGACTAAAAGAGCAATTGAAAATAAGGATCCAAATAAAAGAGCTGCATAGCTCAATAACATCATACTTACGTGCATCATCAACCACTGAGATTGCAAAGCAGGTACTAATATTGCGGATTGATGCATTCCAGTTGAAAAACCAGAAGTGGCGAAACCTTGGGTAAAAATCGCACTTGGCGCCGTTATTGCGCTTAAATAATTTTTATTTTTATGATTTTTAAAATACAGAATCATATGAATAATGAGGAAACTCCACGAAAGGAACATTAATGATTCGTATAAATTACTTAGCGGAAAATGCCCCGAATAAATCCAACGAATAACTAATAAGCCTGTTATAGATAAAAAAGTAGCTATCATCCCCTTTTCTGATGAATTACATAGTCCTTCGATTTCATGAACTAATAAATTCATCAAATGAATCATAATAACAACGGAAATAATCGAAAAAGAGATATGAGTTAATATATGTTCTAGAGTCACAAATATCATAAATAAAAAAATGGTCCAATTACTTACAGAATGAAAATCAGGAATTGAATACATTACATTATAGGATTTATTGTATTCTTTTTATATTTTATATTAGAGCATGCCGCCACTCGGACTCGAACCGAGATGCTCTAGCACTGCTTCCTAAGAGCAGCGTGTCTACCGATTTCACCATGGCGGCTTGCTTGAAATAATAATAGCTCGTAGAGCTTGAATCGTCCAGATTTAAGGCAATATGGTTTCGAAAATAAAAATATTAGAATAGATTTTTTTTCAATGAAAAAGAAATAGAATTTGATATGTATCACAATTTCATTACTAAGTCCAAATAATTTATCGAAATAATATTTCGATAACTTGGTACCATTAAATGGGATAATATTAATTATAGTATACTGGTACATAATTTATGATAAGATCGATTTATTATGAAACCAATTAAATATTGGCCTAATAAATACATAAAAAACAAAAGATTTGCAATCGATATTTCGATTTCACTATACTTTTCACAAAAATTATATATATATATAATTTTTGTGAAAGATTAATTGGTAAGAAAAAATTTATGTACCGTGAATGCTAATTCTAGAATAATGAAAATAGAAATATTCAATATATATTAAAACCAGTAAACTAGAACTCAATAAACGGAAGAATTCTTATTTTTTCTATATATTAGAACAACTAATTATATTACAACAACGAGTTTTAAATTATATTGAATTGAGAGCATTATTTATTTTATAAATTCTTTTTTCTAGCCATATTAATTCAGATTATTCCAAGTCAAGGCTTTATTATTTGTTTGTTTGCCGTACAAAAAAACTTTTTGAATTTCCTGTCGAAACAGACTTAGCTAAAGAAAAAGCTTTAACTGCAGCCAAATATCCTTTTTTCTTCCAAATATTTTTACGAATACGTTTTTTTGATATAGAAGTACGTTTTTTTGGAACTGCCATTCAAAAGCGAAATTACTAATTTTTATTGTTGTATGTGAAAGACATGTATTGACGGATTGTTCTTTTTATTCATTATCTGTACTTAATTTTATAGATAATGTAATTATTTTTCATAAGATATAAATACTTTTTGTCTGATAATACTATCTATTTATATAACTATCTTATATATATATAAGATAGTTATATATTATGTATTTTATTAATAGAGTTTGGATTGGGTAAAAAAACTTCCCTAATAATCATTTTTTATTTTTTATTATATTGTATATTGAGTCAAATTATTCGCATATACTAGATCCATACATATTTGAATCAAGCACTATTTTTGGTATAACTATTTTTTCTTACTATACTATATCGTTATAAATTATCAAAATAGTACAATCATTAAAAAATAGTTATATATTAGATTCTGTATCTTAATAAATATTTTTCTTTAATTAATAACTAAATAATAGTCTTGATCCGGTTATTTGGTCATATTATTTGACCAAATAAATTAGAACTTTTTGAGTTTCTCAAAAAGATATGATATGAAAAAAGTGAGATCAGACTAATTAATAATAATAATATTTGAGTTCTTTCTAAAAAAGATAAAAATTGCTGAATCGAAAACAATAACAATTAATAAGAATAAAAAAATTAAAAATTGATTTTATTATGGAACATACATATCAATATGCTTGGATAATACCTTTCCTTCCACTTCCTGTCACTATGTCAATAGGATTTGGACTTCTGCTTGTTCCAACAGCAACAAAAAATCTTCGTCGTATATGGGCTTTTTATAGCATTTTATTTCTAAGTATAGCTATGGTTTTTTCCGTCAATTTAGCTATTCAGCAAATAAATGGAAGCTTTATCTATCAATATCTATGGTCTTGGACTATTAATAATGATTTTTCCTTAGAATTCGGATACTTAATCGATCCACTTACTTCCATTATGTCAATATTAATCACTACCGTTGGAATCATGGTTCTTATTTATAGTGATAATTATATGTCTCACGATCAAGGATATTTGAGATTTTTTGCTTATATGAGTTTTTTCAATGCTTCCATGTTGGGATTAGTTACTAGTTCTAATTTAATACAAATTTATATTTTTTGGGAGCTGGTAGGGGTGTGCTCCTATTTATTAATAGGTTTTTGGTTCACACGATCAATTGCAGCAAGTGCTTGTCAAAAAGCTTTTGTAACTAATCGGGTAGGGGACTTTGGTTTATTATTAGGAATTCTGGGTTTTTATTGGATGACAGGTAGTTTTGAATTTCGAGATTTGTTCGAAACATTTAATAAGTTAATTCATAATAATGGGGTAAATTCTTTATTTGCTACTCTATGTGCTTTCCTGTTGTTCGCCGGTGCAATTGCTAAATCTGCGCAATTCCCCCTTCATGTATGGTTACCTGATGCTATGGAGGGGCCCACTCCTATTTCAGCTCTTATACATGCCGCCACTATGGTAGCAGCGGGCATTTTTCTTGTAGCTAGACTTCTTCCTCTTTTCACGGTTATACCTTATATAATGAATTTCATTTCTTTAATAGGTGTAATAACACTACTATTAGGAGCTACTTTGGCTCTTGCTCAAAGAGACATTAAGAGAAGTTTAGCCTATTCTACAATGTCTCAATTAGGTTATATTATGTTAGCTCTAGGTATAGGTTCTTATCGGGCTGCTTTATTTCATTTGATCACTCATGCCTATTCTAAAGCATTATTATTTTTGGGATCGGGGTCCATTATACATTCAATGGAACCCATTGTTGGATATTCACCAGATAAAAGTCAAAATATGGCTCTTATGGGCGGTTTAACAAGATATGTTCCAATTACAAAAACGACTTTTTTATTAGGTACACTTTCTCTTTGTGGTATTCCACCTCTTGCCTGTTTTTGGTCCAAAGATGAAATTCTTAATGATAGTTGGTTGTATTCACCGATTTTCGCAATAATAGCAACTTTCACAGCGGGATTAACCGCATTTTATATGTTTCGAATATATTTACTTACTTTCGAGGGATATTTACATGTTCATTTAAAAAATTACAGTGGAATTAAAAACAGTTCCCTATATTCCATATCTTTATGGGGGAAAGAAGCACCAAAATTGATAAAGAAAAATTTACTTTTATCACCAACGAATAGTAATGCAAGTGTTTCCTTTTTTTCAAAAAATATATATAAACTTGATGGGAATGTAATAAATCAGATACGAAATTTTAGTACTCATTTTGGAAAAAAATACACTTCTATCTATCCACATGAATCGGATAATACTATGCTATTTCCACTGCTTATATTGGTACTATTTACTTTATTCGTTGGATCCATTGGAATTCCTTTTGGTCAAGGAGTAATGCATTTAGATCTATTATCCAAATGGTTGACTCCACCAGAAAACTTTTTCCACACGGATTCTCATCATTCTGAGAATTGGTATGAATTTATAAAAAATGCAATTTATTCCGTAGGTATAGCATCTTTTGGAATATGCATAGCATCCATTCTTTATGGGTCTGTTTATTCATCTTTCCAAAATTTTTATTTAAAAAATTCCTTTGTGAAAATGGGTTCTAAGAGAATTTTATTGGATCCAATAGTAAATGCGATATACAATTGGTCATATAATCGGGGCTATATAGATTTTTTTTATACAACAATCTTAACTAGGGGTATAAGAGTATTGTCTGAACTAAGTTATTTTTTTGATAGATGTGTAATTGACGGAATTATAAATGGTATTGGTATTGGAAGTTTCCTTATAGGAGAGGGGTTAAAATATATCGGAGGTGGACGAATTTCATCTTATCTTTTTTTATATTTATTCTATTATGTATCAACTTTTTTACTAATTTATTTTTTGAGTTTATAAGAATGGATTCTTATTATTTTTTTATTAGAATTGGAGTTTTAAACTTATATAAGATACGAGATAAAAATAAGGGAGAAATTATTAAGAATTTAAAAATATCATAACAATTTCTTTATTTCTTCGTTTTATATTTATTATTTATTTCTTTATATATATATATATAATATGTATATTATGTATATATTATATATATAATATATACATAATATTTTAATATTTATAATTGATATAATTTATAATTTCGATAATAGCATATTCAATTAAATTTTCATCTTAGAAAAAAAAAATTAATAATACTTTTTTTATATTTCTAAAAGTTTTCCTATTTGATTTATTAAAATAAGACAAATTATATATATAAATAATACTATATAATATAATAGGTTTATATTATATTATATAAACACTAACTTGTTGTTGCACCGAAACATATAAATGTTTACTAATCTGGCTAATGTTGAACTTGGTAAAATGAAATGGTTGAATAATTGAAAAATTAGATTATTCAGGAATATACATTGAATGCTGAGATTACGCATTGAATTTCTGGTAGTGGATCCATAATCTAAAAAGTTTCTGTGATTGTTCCAGAAGAAATGAAACAAAAGATAGGGTAGAACTAGGACAGTTATTGTATGAGGTCTACCCAATGCTAGATGCAGAGGCGCATAATAGATCGATATGAACATCATGAGCTGTCCCGTAATAAAACCAGTTGTTGCTGATATCTCCTTCTCGGTTCCTTCTTCCATAACCCGAGCTCGGAGAAGGAAGAGATAAGAGGGTCCTATGGAGAATATGGTCAGAAATCCAT